TGAATAGATTGACCTTGAAACAACAACGATTAATTACTCTTGCTATAAAACAAGCTCGTATTTTATCTTTGTTACCTTTTCTCAATAATGAGAAACAATTTGAAAGAACCGAGTCGACCGCTAGAACTACTGGTTTTAAAGCCCGAAATAAATAGGCTTACTTTTTCTTCACTTGAATCATAATTACAAGAATCTAGATTTGAGTGAATCTAGATTTGAGTATCGTGTCGTAAGAAAAAAATGAATCGGAAAAAAAGAAATCTGTTTTTATTGAATTGAACGTGTTCATTCATTTTGACTACTTTAGCATATTTTCTCATACTAATTTCTACTCTACCTTCCCGGAGTTCATTCTCCGGGTAACTCAATTTAAATTATTCTGGTAGATTCTTTCCAATCTACTTCCTTTATGATTTCGTTCGAAATCATATAAAGACAATTCCTATTTGATATAGCTATTTGTGCAAGTATTTTACGGTTAAGAAGCAACTGTCTCTTGTACAGATCGTGTATTAATCTACTATAACTATAGGATACTCCCCTTTCGCGAATTACTGCGTTTATCCTAGTGATCCACAAACGACGAAAATCTCTCTTTTTCCTATCCCTATCCCGATGAGCCGAAACTAAAGCTCTTATTTTCTGTTGAGTAATAGTTCTAGTAAGCCTTGAATGAGCCCCTCGAAAGCTTGATGCAAATAAACGAATTTTTGTTCTACGTCTCCGAGCTATATATCCCCGTTTAATTCTGGTCATTGAATAAATGAAACTTTGACGAATAACTAATTGATTGCCTTTCTTTCAGTTATTCTTTTCCCCTTCCTAGTCTATTAATAACAAAACGGATTTTTCCAATGTATAAAATCAAAATTCCAATGGCTTTGGCTACTCTAACCTTCCCGACCACGATTTTTTCTTTTTTTTTAGGTATTTCACTGCGAAATAAGACAGAAATAAGAAATTGGATTTTCCTAGGTATCAAAAATATAGTAAATAAAAGAAATAAAAAAAGAAATAGTGGGTTCCTTCGTTTCTATGGTTACTTCTTAAACGGTGAGGTCTTCTCTATACACCGGAGCCCTTACTTTATACTTTAATTTACTATTTAATCAACTAATTGATGTTATTGGGAACTTGTATAGTTCACACGCTTTGGCTCTACCCATGAATTATCCAGTAATAGGTCTTTCACAATCAGATCTACCTATACAGTAACGGTATTTAATTATGAAAGTTTGCTGGGTAGCTGACCCTCTTAGTCCGTTCTTGCCAGATTGGGAGCCTACCTAATCTTTATGTTTTATGCTTTTTAAATAAGATTTCCTCCGCTTAATGGATAACCATTTGTTACCAATGGAGAATTTCTTATCATCTTAAATTCAGGTGATTGGATTTACACCAACGGAAACCATAAACTTCATACACAATAGAGGGATATGGTAAAGTTTTTTTTGAATAATGGAGGGAGTTCCTTTTTCCATCCTATCCCATTCACCGGTACTGATCATTGATACTGTAAAAGTAGTTTTCTTGCTTTTGTGCCAGCTCATGATCTAAACGAGTCGCACATACACCCTAGTACATGTTCCTCGACGCTGAGGGCACCCCCGAAGAGCGGGGGATTTCGTGACATTTCTGATTGGCTGTCTTGTATTTCTAATAAGTTGTTTAATAGTTGGCATGTTGAATCGTATACATAATATGATGGGTTGGTTTAGATTGATCCTAACCGAATGATGGTGAATTACTTCTATTTACTATAATATTCAATTCGAAGATAAAATCTCAAATCACGGATTTGCGCGAAATCCATGTTATTTTCCTTGAACCGCTACAAAATCAACAATTCCATAAGCTTGGGCTTCTGTTGCTGACATAAAAATATCTCTTTCCAGATCTTCGGATACAACCCATAAGGGTTTGCCCGTTCTTTCTGCATAAACCCTTGTGAGGGTTTCACGCAGTTTCAGCAGTTCTTCCGCTTCCACGACAAATTCGCCTACTTGTGCCATATAAAAACCACTAGCAGGTTCATGCATCATTACCCTGAGGATATAACAAAATAAAAGCTTCCCTTATCTCGCATGATAAAGAATAGAAAAAAGATAGAATTGAACAACCGTACAGGCATCTTTTGTGCATACGGCTCTACAAGAAAATTGACCCCCCTCCTTTCTATTGAAGAAAGAGAAAAATAGAATCTATCAGACTCAGATGAGTAAATAATCAAATTGCCATCCTTCCTTTCGGAGGAATTAAAAAATACTATGATGGCTCCGTTGCTTTATATGTTTATTTTTTCTTTTTTTTGTCTGTGATTCAGCAATCCCAAAGTTTCTTTTTAATCCGATCAAATAAGGAAAAAATCTTTTTTTTTTCGTACTCTTTCATAACATAAATATTGTTAAGAACTCTCCGGCATGAAAACAAAAAAGTTTGTGACGCTGAACTGAACTCCCGATAGATAAGAGAAAATCGGAAATACCCCTTATCTCATACT